CATTCGAGATTATGGATGATAACGAAAGATCCTTTTTTGGCTCTCTTTAGCCCTATGTCTCTTGTCTCTTATCCCTACTTGGAGGTCTCTTCCTCCACTTGCAGGTTTTTTCGGAAAACTCTATTTCTTGGTGTGGATGGCAGGCAGACCTATCTCTATTTCTTGGTTTCAATAGGACTCTTTACGAGCGTTCTTTCTATCTATACTATGATATCTCTTTTCTACTATTATTCTAAAAAAAAAAAGAATCAAGTTTGAATGACTGGACGAAACCAAGAAAGAACCCCTCAGTGCGAAATGATAGAAGATCTCCTTTAAGATCGAACCATTCCATCGAATTGAGTATGATTGTATGTGTGATAGCATCTACTATTATTATACCAGGAATATCAATGAACCTGATTCTTGCAATTGCTCAGATACCCTTTCATTTAGCTTATTAGGGTCTATTTCTTAGCGCAAGATCCCTCTTATAATAACTGGAATCAAAGAATTCGTAGATCTGTTCCGCCCAAAAGGGGACATGGGCTAGGGTTAGAAATATACATGGAATCGACTCTATTCTATGAGTATAAGTTCATTCCATACCGGACCAGACCGGAATAGTTATACATTCTCATTTATGATAAGGGGTCATTCGAGCGTATCTAAATAGATACTATGTACATCCCTACTACGTAGATTCCATTTCAGGTTAGGAATAGGCGCAATCGGGCCTGCTTTTTACATCTCTCATTATTTTGGACCCTATTCTCACCTCTTTGGGCTTCTATTGAATCGATAAATCGGTTTGATTGTCCATCTTTTTGATATAAGGCATCCTCCGGATAATTCAAATCGAAGCAATTGGATGTCTGACTCGGGCTATATGATGACATGACCGATCAATCGAAATACTCCAACACTTCACCTTTGTCATATATTCCATACATCACATACGATTCACTTTCAAGATGCCTTGGTGGTGAAATGGTAGACACGCGAGACTCAAAATCTCGTGCTACAAGCGTGGAGGTTCGAGTCCTCTTCAAGGCATAAAATGGAGAATCATTCAATGAGCAATTCCAAGAGATCGGATCGGTGATATACCACCGATCCGATCTCTTGGAATTGGAATAAGTTCAGCAGCGGATCACGAAATCTTGGTGATCTTCTCTATCTAATGAATGAGGAGTCCGCTTTGAAATCGTCCGCCCTGCACCCACCCCGAGTATATGTTTCAACAGGAATCACACAAAGGTAGATTGATACAATACCTCTGGTAAAATGCCCGCCCGTAACCCAGCAGATAAAGAAAGTACATTACATGGTCCGTAGGGATTGGCGACTTACCCATTCAGCGACTTTGGCACTGGACGTTCCCGGGTCCTATTGGGTCGTGTGAATTCCATAATAGACGCCTGTTGGCATTCCAGCCTTCCTTCTCCTTTCAGGGCCTATCCGAAAGAAGAATTCAGTACTTCTTGGTCGTGAATATCTGAATAGGACGAACCGACCCGTGGATATCTTTGCTTCGGAACAAAACAATTCGAATTCGGCTCGGTCAACTGGAATGTGTATGATCCATCATACATATAGTGTTATCGAATTTCAATTCTTCCATTTCAGCAGTAGCATATTGTTCCATGGAGCTAAGGTCCAAAATATGGAAGAAACAAGTGTTTCCACGACTCTACCACCCAGTCAATTCTGTTCCACTTTCCCTCTTTCATGGCCACATATCTTTCCGGCTAAGGAATGGGAAATCTTTCTCCTGTTACATGAAATCCAATTTTCATTTCATCCGGGAAAAGCCATCTTTTTCTCAACAATGTCTTTGTCATTTGATCCAATAGCGTTCCGTTAGATAGGAACAGATTTGATAAATACTGATAACTCTCGAATGGAGTATTCGAACGGAAAGATCCATTAGATAATGAACGATGTCTAAGCCATCTCTGGCGATTCATCAACAATTCGAAGTGCTTTTCTTGCGTATTCTTGAGAAACCAGCGTTTATATATAGATGTAGGAGGATCTGTTTGGGAAGTCAGAAGTCCCTTTGACATCTCTTCATCTGCAAAGAATTCTCGATGTGAAAACACGGAGACAAAGGGCGGATCTTTGAATAGGAAAAAGAGTGGATCTGCGGGGTCCCAAATGAATTGGCTTATTCGAAAAAAGCCTTGTTCTTTGTTGTTGGAAGATCTATCTCGTGTCTGGTACTGCATGGTTCCACTCTGCAAGAACTCCAAATCATTCTCTTGAAGCTCATCCTCTTCATAAATGATCCGCCTGCCCCGAAATGTGGCCCAATAGTGATGAAATCCCAATTCATTGGGCCTTTCGATACAATCCAATAGAAAGCCCCAGGGGTGCCATATTCTAGGAGCCCAAACTATGTGATTGAATAAATCCTCCTCTATCTGTTGTGGGTCGAGGGCTCCTTCCCCTTCTTCAAACTCCGATTCGTATTTTTCATAGAGAAATCTCTGATCAACGATAGAACAAGATCCATTTTGCAACATATCTAAGGGATTCCTCGGTTCGGGCCGAAGCAATGTCACTCCTCGATCATTATCAAACTGACTGTAATCTTTTTTTTCTGTCCGTGAGGATCCCGCCAGAGCGCCTTCTACTTCTAATAGGCCATGAACTAGATCAGAATCATTCTCAACGAGTCCAGAAGTGATCCCATTTTTTTCATCGGGTCCGGGTAGAGACCAAAGATCTTGAGCGACCAATCCGGCAGAACTACTCAAAAGATAAAGAAGTATCGTTAATTTCTTCATGCTCGTTCCAAGTTCGAAGTACCATTTGTACAAATAAGAACCCCCTTCGTTACATGATTTCTTCATATACATATAGATAGATATAGGATCTATGGGGCAATGACTTAGAAGTACATTTTGTGCAACAGCCCTTCCTATCTGATAGAAAAGGATTCCATGATCCTGAACCGATCTTCCCTGGGATCGCAAATCCCAAGTTTGTCTATGAAGAGCGGATCTCATTGTATTAGTGTCTATAATTGATTTCTTCTGTGTAATACGAATCGATAGGGCCTCATTGGTAAGTGCTACAAGATCTCGTGCATTGGAACCCATGGTTATGGACCCGAATCCATTAGTATGGAACATTTTCTTTTCCAAGTAAAAGCCCCTAGTATATGAAAGAGTGAAAAAGTGCTTTCGTTGTTGTGGAATAAGAAGCCTTCGTATCTTAATGAATGTATTTAATTTATTCGGAGCGATTAGAGCGGGATCCACTTTTTGGGGAATATGAGTCGAAGCAATAACAAGAGTATTTATAGTCAAACATCTTTCACAATCCCTGGAGAGATAGTTCACTAATAGACCGAGGGATAATAAGTAATTCGACTCATTCACATCCAGATCATGAATGTTTGGAATCCATATTATGCAAGGAGACATTGCTTTTGCTAATTCGAATTGAAGGGTGATATAAAATCGGTCTATTTCCGGCATCATATCCATAGTTAGCGCATTCATCATAGTTAGCAGCTCCAGCTCCGTATCAAGGTCAAGATCAATATCGTCACTATCATCAATATCGTCACTATCATCAATATCGTCACTATCATCAATATCGTCACTATCATCAATAAGAAAACCTTTAGGTTTGTTATCCAGGAACTTGTTCAGAAATACCGTAATGAAAGGCACATAGGAGTTTGTCGCTAGGTATTTGACCAAATAGGATCGTCCAGTTCCTATAGAACCTATCACTAAAATACCCCTAGAGGGGGATAGTAGTAAGCGGAGCGAAAAGGGTTTTCCATGAGATGGGAAATGAAAACGATTAGCCCCACATGAGGTTTGTGAATAAGTGATTGTCTGATAATGAGCAAGGAAGATCCGTCTTTCTGCTAAACAGGATGTATGGAACTCATAATTCATTAGATACTTTTTATGAATGTCAACTAAGTATCGTAAGTAAATTGCTCCCGGTTGTTCAATCATTTGATAACCAGAGTCATTCTTTGATAAATGATCACGATGAGTCAGACTCCATAGAATTTGATCCATCCTTTTTTCTATCGTTAAGGTGGAGAACTGAACCAAGAATTCTCTTTCTTCATCATCCATCGCACTGTTCGCGACCCAGGATTCTATTTTATCATCAATCCAATCACCGTTCACGTTTTTTTTTCTTATCAATGAATAGATCTCTTTACTTGTATGACTTAGATATCTCGTATTTCTCGAAAAAGTGATTCGATGGATGGGATTTGGTATGAGACTTATGAGATCGATGATATCGATGAGATTGATATTCAAATATTTCTTCTTAGAGCGTATTGATTTGACCCCATAAGCGGGACCACCCAAGAACATGTTGCCGCCAGAAGAAGCAGAACCCCGTATTTCTTTTAAAGAATCTCCTAATTGTTCCAGAACAACTAGAAAGATATTTTTTAACCAGAAAGAATTCAGTTCAGATGTAGGATACCTATCCAGAAGTTTTCGCAACTCCATCATGTATGATGGAATCATCAAAGATTTGACCTTTTCGAACTCTGTCTGTAACTCACTAGAGGCTCGGGAAACAAAGAGAAGATGTGTACGAACGAGATATCCAGCAACAAAAAGAAGGAAAAGGATTGAATAGAGGAACTCCCGAACATTTGGCGATCTCAGATGTGTCGATATCAATAATGACTCATTATTTCGATGAATCATTTCTTCGGACAGAAGATTATGTAAACACTGACTCGAAATCTCACTTATCAGATTCCGTTGTGGAAGACACAATTTTTTCTGAAGAATTCGCCATGATATATCTGATCCATGCATATCATGAAAAATGGATACAAATTTTTGACTGCTACTTAGTATCGGCAATAGGTCTGAAAAAGGATCTAAAAATATCAATAGAAGATATTTGTACCCTGTCAAAGTAAGGAACCATGGCATATATGTTTGGAATAGATTCCATTTTGAGAGAGTTGAAAAAGCACTATCCCGTGGAAAGGTTCTATCCATCTGCCCTTTCTCAAC